ATTAGAATATCAAAGGAGGACGTTGCAGATGCCCGGGGCGGACACGACTTCTTCTAAGGCTAGAAGACCACTGGAAGACACCCAGGACTATAGCATGTCGTGAAAGAAGCACACTGGACGGGCGTGCTTCGACCGTGTCTCCGGGGCACAGTTGAATGTAGATATCATGAACGCGAGGTGCAGGATACCAGGCCGAGAAACCCGGGCAACCATTCCCCTATGTGCCAATCGCTAGCGCATCCAGGGCCCCGGCGCCCAGCTCAGCTGGAGAGGCCTAGCCTGATCTGAGAAGTGCTAATTCGGTTCGGATAGACTTCATTCAAGAATACCACCGCCCCGGGAATCAATAAGAAAACAAGTGCTGACGTTTCAGATCAGTGAATAAACCGAAAGGAAAGGAAAGAAGAGACCTTTCTCGCTCAGCGCCTAAAGCGCACTATGCTCCGCTTCAACAAATGAGAGTTTTCGGTGGAACCGGTGAACCACGCGAGCTGGTTAGATGCGTGGGACAGAGGGCTCGTAGTACCTGCTAGCGCGGCTACGCAGTGGAAGGGAAGGAGCCTAAATCGACCCCCTTCTTTTTTTCTTTGAAAAAAGCAGTAAGGAGTAAGGAGATTAAACTCTCGGATGAGACTAAGCAGCTACCGACCGTTCCGACGCGCCCTTGACCTATTTTGATGTTGACCAAAAACCTATCTCTAAAGTGGAGCCTAGTTTAAGCTGTCAAACAAGTGATGATTGAATGAAAGAAAAACCACTAGTAGGGATATGGATGGAGTCTCGCTCAGTAAAGAGAGTTGTAGGATTCGTAAAACAGGAGAAGAGCATCTCAAAGTATGGGGCAAAGGATGTTGCGTTTTGACTTTGTCTCCCGGGATCCACCACAGGTTGGGTTTGAGAGCCGTGTGATGGGTGACTATCCAGCACGGTTCGGAGAGCACTTTTAGTCTGCGCTGGTGAATGGAAGCCCCCCCTATCAAGCAAGAAGGAAGCGGCTCTTCCCACGGCGGAGTCACCATTGACTCTATTTATTATTATGGTAAATCAGTGTATCAAGATGTCAATCTGAGATCTTATTTCGGTTCGATACGTCCACCTACGAGACTCACCTTTGGCTTTCGTCTCGGTAGGTGTATTATTATACATTTTCCCAAAAGAACATTCATTCATTTCTTTCTTCCCCGTCGACCACGACGACTGAAACGACGCGAAAAATCCAGACCCGTAAAGGAGAAGGGCCGGTGGGGGGCATTTGGGAAAGTCGGGCCGATCGGGTGTCTTCATTCAAGCGACGGTACAGAAGAAGAACGAAACGAAGTGAGAGGCCGGGGGGCAGGGAAAAGAGTCGAGTCGATCAGGCTCGACGATCGGGAGAAGCAAAACGAAATCAGGATTTGGCCGAAAAAGAAGCAAGGCTATGGATACCATGACCGATCACCATCGATAAAGAAGAATCTTTCTAAATCACTTCGTGTCAGCGGGGCCTTCAAGCATCCGAAATACGCCGGGATTGAAAATGACATAGCGTTCCTGATAGAAAATGACGACTCCTTCAGAAAAACAAACTTATTCAAGTTCTTTTTCCCAAAGAAGTCCCGCTCCGACCGCCCGACGAGTCATCTACTTAAAAGGACCCTCCCCGCAGTCCGCCCTTCCTTGAATTATTCGGTCATGCAATACTTATTGAATACAAAGAAGAAAATGCATTTCGACCCCGTCGTAGTTCTCAATCATTTCGTGGCGCCGGGCGTGGCTGAACCATCTACGATGGGGGGAGCTAATGCACAGGGAAGAAGCTTAGATAAAAGAATACGTTCTTGCATCGCTTTTTTTGTAGAAAGCTCGACCAGCGAGAAAAAGTGTTTGGCCGAAGCCAAAAAGAGGGTGACCCACTTTATTCGCCAAGCGAATGATCTTCGCTTCGCGGGAACAACAAAAACCACCATCTCGCTCTTTCCTTTCTTCGGTGCTACCTTTTTTTTTCCAAGGGATGGGGTGTATAATAACCTTTTTTTTGAGGATGCCCGGGAACAACTCCTAGGTCAATTAAGGAGAAAATGTTGGAACCTCATGGGTAAGGATAAGGTAATGGAATTGATAGAGAAATTCATAGACCTAAATAGGATAGGAGAATTGATAAGGGGAATAGAGATGATGATAGAGATCATACTGAGAAACAGAAGAATTCCGTACGGGTACAACTATTATTTGAACGAAGTGAAAAAAATGCGATCTTTGTTGTATAATAGAACAAACACTAATACCTTAATTGAATCGGTCAAGATCAAATCTGTTTATCAAAGTGCTTCTCCGATTGCTCAAGACATCTCTTTTCAACCGAGGAACAAAACAAGATCATTTCGTTCCATTTTTAGTAAAATAGTGAAGGATATTCCATTAGTAATGAAAAAAGGGGTGGAGGGGATCCGTATATGTTGTTCAGGTCGATTAGAAGGTGCAGAAATAGCTAGAACTGAATGCGGAAAGTATGGAAAAACATCTCGTAATGTATTTAACCAGAAAATAGATTATGCTCCTGCGGAAGTATCTACTCGTTACGGAATCTCAGGTGTCAAAGTGTGGATTTCATATAGTCAAAAAAAAGGGGGACGTGCTATATCCGAAACGTACGAAATATAGTAAATATCGTAAAGGCAGATGTAGTAGGGGTTGCAAACCGGACGGTACACAACTTGGTTTTGGAAGATATGGCACTCAAAGTTGTAGAGCTGGTCGTCTTTCATATCGAGCCATTGAAGCAGCGCGTCGTGCTATAATCGGACACTTCCATCGTGCTATGAGCGGACAATTCCGAAGAAATGGTAAGATATGGGTAAGAGTTCTCGCAGATATCCCTATTACCGGGAAACCTACAGAAGTAAGAATGGGAAGAGGAAAAGGAAATCCTACGGGTTGGATTGCTCGTGTGTCCAGGGGACAAATCCTATTTGAAATGGATGGTGTGAGTTTGTCAAATGCTCGACAAGCCGCTACATTAGCGGCGCATAAACTATGTTCGTCAACCAAGTTTGTTCAGTGGTCGTAAGCTTATTAATCTGACCCAAATTGGTACACGCCAATTCCATTTCGCCGGATTGAAAGAGCCATCAATCACTATGATCTCTTTCGTCAGAAAAGAAATTGCGTAAATTCTGCCTTTTTTGATCCCATGCTTTCCGTTGGTCAACAACCAACCAAAGTGCTCTATACTTCTTCACTACTCGTACAGGGAAGGTGGAAGAAATTCAGTCTCTCTTTTTGGGAGCAGAGCAGTCAAAGAATGAACCAAACCAAATGATTGTTCTAGAATGGCTATTCCTCACAATTGCTCCTTGTGATGCAGCGGAACCATGGCAATTAGGATCTCAAGACGCAGCAACACCTATAATGCAAGGAATAACAGACTTACATCACGATGTCTTTTTCTTCGTTATTCTGATTTTGGTTTTCGTATCATGGATCTTGGGTCGCGCTTTATGGCATTTCCACTATAAAAAAAATCCAATCCCGCAAAGGATTGTTCATGGAACTACTATCGAGATTCTTCGGACCATATTTCCTAGTATCATCCCTATGTTCATTGCTATACCATCATTTGCTCTGTTATACTCAATGGACGAGGTAGTAGTAGATCCAGCCATTACTATAAAAGCTATTGGACATCAATGGTATCGGAGTGCGCCTCTTCACGAGGGTGATTAAAGTGCAACGAAATGCCTTAAAGTTGAATATGGTTCGCGAAGCATCTGGCTTACCGGTAATCTCCCATTCCCGCCGTCGAGAGACTTTAATAACTATAGCATGCCAGAAACGGGGAGTTGAGGTGGTTAGACCTATACCCCGAAATGCTCCCAGCATAGGAGCCTATGGTTCCATTCTTGTTGTTGCTGGAGGTACACATCCCTCTTCTCGGTGTGGAACGATATACGAGAAATAGATGCTCAGCCTGCAATGTCCGATAACGGCGCTGAAGTAGTGAATCTATCGGCACCATAGCAGTGGTATACAACTTTGGACCTAACGGCCGGCCTAGTAACCTTTCGGAATGGGGGATCCCCGTTGGCAACAACCACGGTAGTAGTTGCGGAACTACTGGGCCGGGAGAGGAGCGGAAAGCCACTTGACTGGTTGGAGAGGACAACCTCTTGTTCCTGCTCCTCTTTCTTCGCTTCGGGGACGGAGGTCCTACGGTAGGTAACAGCAGGCACAAGCAAGTTGACCGAAGGGGACCAGCGCTTCTACTCCTCCACCGAGGAGCCGTTCTTGCGAGAAGCAAGGGATGTCGTGAACGGTGGGAGGTCACAGAGAATTGACCTATTCATAGAGTGATCCTATGATCGATACAGGATATAGACTATCTCATTCTTTATTCTATTCTATTTCTTAAAAAAAAAAGAAGGGTGACTCAACTTCTCAGCTAGAGTTGGTGGTGGGACCTGTTGGCATAATGCACGCTGGAACGTGGGAATTCGAGGTCGGGAGAACTACCTAACTAAAGAAAAATAGTGTTCTTTCTAAGAGTAGGCGTGGAGAGCTTTTTGCGGGGAAACTTGCAAGTACAGTTTGGGGGGAGGCGGGCGTCGACCCTACCTTATGAGTATTCGGACTATAACAGTTCCGATGAACAGTCACTCACTTTTGACAGTTATACGATTCCAGAAGATGATCTAGAATTGGGTCAATCACGTTTATTAGAAGTCGACAATAGAGTGGTTCTACCAGCAAAGAGCCATATACGTTTTATTGTAACATCTGCTGATGTACCTCATAGTTGGGCTGTACCTTCCTTAGGTGTCAAATGTGATGCTGTACCTGGTCGTTTAAATCAGACCTCTATTTCGGTACAACGAGAAGGAGTTTACTATGGTCAGTGCAGTGAGATTTGTGGAACTAATCATGCCTTTATGCCGATCGTCGTAGAAGCTGTTCCTAGGAAAGATTATGGGTCTCGGGTATCCAATCAATTAATCCCATAAAGCGCGGAAGCTTAAGCGGAAATGAAAGAGGAGGTTGAGGGAAGCCACTAAATTGAGGGCTTCGCTCGCTCGCTCTAACGCTCGTTTAGTAGACAGCGAGTGGAGTGCATAAGCCCCTTTAGAGATAGGGGTGAGTACTACACGAGCTCGTAAGTAAAGTACGGAACGAGCCTTGTCTACGAAGCAGAGCGACCTCATCTTGCTTGCTTCTGGCGAAGCTTCTAGCTCTAAATAATAGGAATTCAGGTATGGCAGGAATACTGTCGACCGTTACGAGCGATAGCGAAGCCAAGCCGTATAAAGGCGAGCAGCCCTTATAGCAATAGCAAACGGCCTACTTATAGCCTATCAACAGGTCAGTCAATATCAGTAGGGGTCCTCTTGCCTAACGGAGTCAGCCCAACATGGACAATGATAGGCAGACCAAAGATTTACGCAGTCCTTGCGTGCTTGCTTTGCGCACCGGCATAGCTGAATTCGAATCCGCTGGCTCAGATGAGTGGCTCTTGGCTTCGTAAACATATCTATGTTCTTGCTTTTTCACTACCAATGAGTAGGCAGCTTTGGATGCTTATGGAGATATGGCTTTGGTAAAGATCTGCTTAGCGTGTGCTTTCTCGGGTGCTACTTAGAATAGAGATAGTCAGACTCTAACTTGAGAATGTTATAGCGCTGTGAAATAAGGACATTCTGATCGACCCGATTGGCTCTCGTTCTGGTTTGGCGGAAAGGTGAAAAGCACAAAATCTTTCTTCCTGGTTGGTGTACTAGGGCGATAGAATCCCAACCCCTTCGTTAGCTAGCTTAGCTTTCCCTCTTTTCAATCTATATCAGATCCTCCATTACTTCTTCGCCAATACCTTTTAGCTTTCCTTTAGCTGCTACTTTTTCCCAGTCCACGCCCAATCAGAGTAGTCAGTGTGCCTGCTCCGTCCTTCTTTGACGAAATGGATGCTGTAGGAGAGGTTGGGAAGGAGGGACTTCGCTAAAGAGGGTCTGTCTGTGCGCGAGGAAGGTCTTTTTCCTTTCTCCTTCCATTGCTTGACTAGGTTCGCTTTGCAAGGAAGGGAAGGCATCCGTGCAGGTAGAAAAAGGCGGAGGTCAAGCTATGGGCACAAGGAGGTAAGGTATAGTAAGTTACTTCTTCGTCTTTTGCTTGTCATTGGATTGGAAGCCGCAGGCGATGCCTTCTTGCTTGTGTAGTTGGCCTTGCCTGCTTAGTGCGGAAGTGCGTAAAGTAGGCTCATTCTTTGGTTTATAAAGATCTTGTAGTAGCCGAAGGTAGTCCGCTTGTTAGATTGAATTGAATCTTATATAACAACACAACCGGGGCCTTATTAATTTAGAGACTTTATCAATAGTATAAGTGGACCTCTCAAAGGTATAAGTAGACATTAGTCTTGCTGGTTCGGGCGGTAAGGCCCTGGGTAAGCTCGGGTTAGCCTGTCAGGGTGAATGCAGGTAGTGGATGTAGCTTTTCTTCTGAAGCGTCTTAGTTCGTAGCTGCCGAAGTGTAGCATTGAGGTGAGGAGCGCGCTAGCTAGGTGGAGTCTCCTTTCGGAACTACTTCTTTTCCTTTCTCTCTCTGCTATCCCATCCACTGAACTGTCAGTATCGAGACAAGTTCGGAATGTTGGCTGAGCGTAGACTAGTCTGTTCAGGCAGTCACAGGCTTGCTAAAGCTAAAAACGGAACAACGCTTCTCACTGACTACATCAGAAGCGAAATCCTCAACTTCAAATACAATGCGAGCTGGAACGGGGTTGCCTTAGCTACTGTGGTGTACATATGCCAGGAATCGCACCATAGCCGGAGTCGATCGAGGGCCAGATCTTGATGTAGAAAGGAGCTCTCAAGCTGAGGCGGAGAAGAAAGCTTACGATTCTGTTGGTGTGAAGTGAGCTCTAACAATCGAAGCGGCTAAAGGAGCCTGCTTTGGTGACCCTACGAGGAAGTGTTGCTCATTAAAGTCAGCTTCAAACTTCCGGTAACCGCTTATCCCAAGGTAGGTGGGCTTAGATAAGAAATATAGGCATTTTTTCTCTATATCAATCCTTCGATAAAGCACTCAAACCAACGAGTAAGGAAAGGAGGCCTTGAGTTGATATTTAAAAGAAGGAGTTCGTCCTGGTGTGCTGCTTCCTTTCCTGCCACTACTTTTTGAGTAGAAACTCCTCTTTGGTTTAATTCATATTCAACTTTCTCTAGCGGAATTAGACTTTCATTTCTATTTCTTCAAATCCAGCATGACATGTGTCAAGAATCAAAGAAAAGTTCGAAAATTGGCGAATTCAATGTTTCCATATCCCTCCGGGCAGGAAATCATATATTGAATAGAGGGTACTCCACCTCTGTAGAGGATACAACACATTGAAATAAAGGAATTGGTGGATCTCTCCCATCAGACAGATCAACGGCACCGGGCATGGGATACACAGGCAGGAGAGCCGATTTGACCGCGCAGACCAAATGAGCGAAATTTTTTTAAAGCGAAAGCGCTGTGCCAACTTGCGTACAAGATTTATATGTGGATTTGATACTATAGTCAAATCCTCTTCATAAGTCCTTTCTTACAGGCTATTCAAGGTCTATTGGCTTTCTTGCTTATGCGGTACTTCGAAGGCTAAGCCTCGTTTATGCACCGAGAAAGATCGTCGGTAGGAAAGCTCTGTTATGCACCAACGACGGCCCCTTCTCTTTACCTTTCCCGTGCCCTACCTCATTCCTTTGCTGGCTTGAATTCCATCTCTTTTCTTCTTTGTTTGCGAGAGTTACTCATAGGACGACCCACCGGTAGACCAAGACTTGAACGGATAGAATCGTACTACCGCTGTCGATGCCGGTGCTGCTTGCCGACGGCCCTTCGCTTACTTCTCTGGAGTCAACGATGCCGCTTTTTCCGTCACGGAAACTGCTCGCTGTGCCCGGGTCAAGGAGATTCGATTTGCTTGGTTGGGTTCTTTGCTTGCTTATTCCACTTCTTAATCATCCTTCATTTCACTAATTCGTATTAACATGGACCTAAGATGAATTAGATAGGTTTTACACTTTTCTCAAAGAAAGAGGAAAGGTTGGCAGTTCAGGCTTCAGATGGAATTCAAGGATAAATTCAATAAGACAGAGCTTCCTCTGAAATAAACCTACTTATTTGATTGATGTTCAGTTTCCCCCACTCCTAAGCTAAGTAAGGAGCGAATAAAGCTCTTTGAAGGACGAATGCTAAAAGAAACTATTTACGTAGTAATAGTAAGTAGTAGCGAGAACAGGAAAGGTATAATTGCATCAGTCCTTCCAATCAAGCAAGCGACCAACGATTGCCATCAAAGCAAGAAGTATAGACTATAGACTTGCAGGATCAAGTGGGAACTTGACAGGTCTCGCAGCTACTAAGCTTTCAAAAGGGCGGCGCCCACCTGCGCTTTGTGCAGAACTGAAAGCTTAACGCAACCGACATAGGTAATCAAGCAGCAATCGAGAGCCGACGGTCTGATTCCACCTAGTGGCGAATTAAACCAACAGAGAAAGCAACCCTAGTTTTTGAAGACTACCTACTCCGCCTTTTTATCAGATTTCATCGTACTGCTAGTCGTTGTTATTCCCCGCTAACGAGTTTATCTGCAGTTCGCAATCATGCTTTATTCCCTTTTCAAGTTGGAAAAAAAGAAGTAAGACCCGTGTGAAGCTTTAGTTTCGTTACCGGCCAGAGCTCCTAGCCCTTTTGATTCTGTTTTATCTCAGTTAAACTCCACACCTCTATCAATTCATTCTTTGCCACATATCTCTTTCTTTTTCTTTGTTGCCTTTTGAAAGGAAAGCCCGTCCATCAAGTCTGTAGAGTTCAGTCCCGCTAGAAGTGATCCTATCTTGTTTGGGAATTTCCTTTTGTAATCCCCTTCTTCTTTACGGTCGATCTTTTCCTTTGCTTAGGTCCACTGTTCCTGTTCTGGTTGTTCCGAAGGTACGAACCGAGGCTATCTCATATAGCTGCCATTGATGGATCAAATCATTCTAAAAAAGCGATATGCTTAACACAAGCTTTTCTTTTTGCCTACTCCTGGAAAAGAGCTGATTCAATAGACAAGTCGAGCAGAAGGGAAGAGCTTCCCAAATCCTACTGTCAAGAAAAAGGCTAAGAGCACTTATTTAACTTCTAGCTCGTTAGGGATGGGATTCCTAAGACTAAGACGTCCATGCCGTATACTACGACCGGAAAAAAGAATTGACCTCTAGAAAACTCATTTTGAAGGTCTCTTTATGACCTTAAGGACTCTTTTAAAGTGGGTAAAAACCTCATTTCTTATAATAGAAATAGGATTGTAAATCTAAAAGGATTGGCGCATAGATACTAGAATTGATGAAAAAAAGGATCTGGTCTTTCACTACCAATTCCTTTCATTTTCGATTCGGGATGATGAGCCCAACCCTGCTGGACGTAGCTCTCTTAACCGGTCTTGAACTTGAATTGGATAGACCGAAGTCTTTCTTACCCATCCGATAAGCCTTTTACAGACTCGGCTCTTTCAAATCCTCTCAACAATAATTGACCGTTCACTCATGCTTTCATGGGAACAAGGAACTGGAAGTCTGCTGTTACTGATCTGATCTTTTCTTTCCTGGGTGTGGACGAGACAAAGAAAAGTCTTCTTAGTCTTCCGCTTTTTCGATGATATCTATAAGAAGGAATACCTGTCGTAAGGTAAACAGGAGTTCCCGGCTCAAGCGAAATGATACCGGCTGAAGGTAAGTAAATTCTTTAGTTTAGGGAAGGAATCCACTCTAAAAGCTAGTCTTCTTTTATCCAAAGAATCCGATGCAGTTAGCGAGAGTCGTGGTAGTTCAGTTCGAAAGGAAAGGCAGTTCAGTCATCCGCGGGTAGAAATCCTAAAAAAGGAAAGTATGCTATCTCTCCTAGCCTTCTTTCTTGCTGTGATTCCATTTCCTGCACCAAGCCAAGTTAGCTCATCATAGGGCTTTTGATTTTTAAGAAAGGCTTAAGTTCTTCCTTTATTAAGGTAAGGTCCGAGAGTAAGATGGCTTTTTTTTTCAGCTCTTCTGACTATGCTTTCCGTGGTAGCTAGGCAAAGTCCAGGTTATATCAAAGCAGACTACTTCCTGGTGGTTTAGTAAGGGCTTTAGGAAAAGGCGTAACTGCTCTTGTCGGAAGGGCAGGGCTACTTTATGGTAAAGATCTCCCACACCTGGACCAGGCTAAAAACGATGAGTCTTCTCTTTTCAGGGTTAGACTATATAGAACCAGAACAATAGACTGATTGACTGTGGTCAGGTCAGAGCCCTCTATTGTCTGTTGGAGGAGATTGATTGGACTTTATACCGTACCTTACTTAGTCTTCCGCTGGAACTGGATTCTCTAAAGCTTAAATAGAAGTACCCCTCGGGGGAGGATTGAATAAGGAATTGACTTCTCTAAATCGAAAAAGGAGAAAAAACAATTTCATCTGTATCTGGCACTGCTTTACTTGGCTTATCTAGTAGACTGTTTTTAGCTTTCACGTGTCGAGAGGGATAAAACCTTTAGCTTTAGCAAGTACTACTACTCCTATGTTTTCGGATAGTATAACCGATTATATGAGGTTCTTTTCGCTCTTGGAGTAAGAAAAATATGTTTGAAAGGTGCGTAGCGGTGAAGTCAAGAGATTCCGGAATCTCTCTTTCCTGTGCTATCAAGAATAAGGAATAGCCAGCAAGGTCTTCTTCCTTATTATACGCGCGTGCAAGAGATTCTGTTTAGTGTAAGGTGCAAGGCGAAAGTCATAAATGAAATAGAACTCCCTGTCTCATTCCCGGCTAACCGTGAACAGAGTGAAGGGTGGGCCAAGAGCTTTTTATAAGGGGTCTTTTTTCAACAATATTCCCCGGGCTCACCTATATCTTATTTCTCTTCTAGCTGGCGGATTCTCTCTTATATCGATTTCTCAACTCATAATAAGTAAGGCACAGAGAGCTCAATGTAGGAATCGTGGAAAGGCAAGTAAACTACCTCGCTCCACTAGCTAGGTAACTCCTTTTTCTAACTAAGAAAGCAGCAAATCCTTGTTGCCTGCAAATAGGCTTTCTTCTCATTCCCTCCCCATTTTTCTTATATAGTCCGTATTTCAAGTAGTCAATATGCCAGTGCCTATTTATTCTCTTGCCCTTCCTTCTCTTTGTTAGCTATTATTTCTCTTAAAAGTTCCACCTCTTTTTTAAGAGATCGATTTTGATATTCCATTACTCTTTTATCTTGTCCTGCGTAGTCTTTCACTACGAATGCTTTTGTATCAACCCAAACATTATCCTTATCAAAGACAGCTTCTCTCTTGGTATTAGTTGGAGTTCCTAAGTTTACATGAATATGCTTTTCACCGATGTCCAGTGTTTTCAAATTAACATGGAATAGGGATAGAATAGTAGCCTGTGTAGTGAGATTGAGATTTGCGTATTGTTTTTTATACCAGTCAAGAGTGACCAATGCTTTAGTTAACCCTTTATGTTTAATGACGCCCTCGTGACCCTCTTTAAAGAGACAATAATTCTTTGATCACCGTACTCCTCTGCCTTCCCCGCTAAAAATCTTTCCCGACGGTCGCTCAAGCACTTTCACGCAACAAGAAAGCAAAGCGTATCGTATCTCGCGCCATCCGAATAGGTTTCAAAGCAAGCAGTACGGCGCAACGGAGGAGCCCATTCAGTATCGTCTTTGTTTGTGAATATTAATGCGTCCTGTCTTCATGTTGTATTATTCCCATTGACTGTGACCAAACTGCGTTCCGAGTGTCTTTGTAGAGAAGAGAGAAATCTTCCCCTAAGATAGTCAGGGATAAACCGCTCTACAGAACAGGGAACAGGAAGGAAAGTCAAAACCCCCGATAAGAAAAAGCAATCAGCCGCTGTCACCGACCGGGACTCAGATCGGATGGTGGAGTACTATTCTACCACAATGAGACAGGCATCATCGAATCGAAGGCCGAATAGAAAGCATTCCCCCCAGTTAAGAGTGCTTCTGCCCCGCCAACAGCTCTCCGGTCTCCCCAGGTGCTCATGTTACTTAACAAAAAAGCATGAAAATGATGACGTGGAAACCCTTCGTGACTGCAATCGTACGTTTTCGTCTTAAGAGAAACAACCTCTGAATCCGGTTTTGTCATTAGGATAGGAGGGAAATCGGCAGCTCGACGGAGAGCTTGCCCGGCCGCCATGGATGACTTGGGGAACCTTTATGTCGTCGTTCGCCTCTGAAATCCCGGGTTTTTGAAAACGAATTTTTTTCATTTTCATATATCTATTTTTCATATAGATCTATGGGTACACTGATCTCCGTGTGAGATTTCTTTTGTCATTTTCTTTATACTCAATTTCTACTCATCAGCTTGAAAAGAAGCCTCTCTTAAGTTCAAGAGTTTAGAAAGGCTCTTAGCATGGGAAGGAGCTCAGACTTCCTTAGAAGGAGATAAGCTAGAACGATCTTATGTACGGGTCTCGGTCATTATATAGACTCGATCTAGAGAAAATAGGGCAATGAGTTGT